TATACCCGCAGATATTTCTCTTTCTAACCAAACAATTACTAGTACACCTATTGTGATTCCTAATACAAGAGTAAAAATAGGGATAAGCATCCATATGATCCCATAGACCTCTTTTAAGGATTCCAATCTAGAAAAAGAATTGATAGCTTGTACTTCTGTTGTATCAATTATCATTTTAACGATCAACTTCTCCCATAATGATATCTATACTACCTAGTATCGTCATAATATCAGCCAATTTCATTCCTTTAACTAACTGTGGAAGAATTTGCAAATTAATAAACCCCGGAGGACGAATTTTATATCGCCAAGGAAAAACACCCTTATCTCCTATCAGAAAAATTCCCAATTCTCCCTTTGGTGCTTCGACTCTCGTATAAAGTTCTTGCTTCGACAATTCAAAAGTCGGAGAAGGTTTTTTACTAATGAATCGATAGTCAAACTCATTCCATAAAGTATCTTTTACTCTATCAAAGCGGCGGATTTCTAAATTTTCATAGGGCCCTCCAGGAATTCCTTCTAGGGCCTGTTGAATAATTTTTATGGATTCTGTCATTTCACTGATTCGTACTAAATAACGAGCTAATGAATCCCCCTCTTTTTGCCATTGGACTTCCCAATCAAATTCGTCGTAACACTCATAATGATCAACTTTACGAAGATCCCATTGTATTCCGGAAGCTCGTAGCATTGGTCCCGACAAACCCCAATTTATTGCTTCCTCTCCACCAATAATGCCTACTCCTTCAACTCGTTCTAAAAAAATGGGATTCCGTGTAATAAGCTTTTGATATTCAGCAATTCCTGTTAAAAAATAATCGCAAAAATCCAAACATTTATCTATCCAGCCATGAGGTAAATCAGCAGCGACTCCGCCAATACGAAAAAAATTGTGCATCATTCGCATACCGGTGGCAGCTTCGAATAGGTCATATATCAATTCTCTTTCTCGAAAAATATAGAAGAAGGGAGTCTGTGCCCCAATATCTGCCATAAAAGGGCCAAGCCATAACAAATGCGAAGCTATACGACTTAACTCCAACATAATGACTCTGATATAACTGGCCCTTTTAGGGACTTGAATATTGCCTAATTGCTCTGGCCCATTTACAGTTATTGCTTCTGTGAACATAGTAGCTAAATAATCCCAACGTGTTACATAAGGCAAATATTGTATAATTGTTCGATTTTCCGCAATTTTTTCCATACCTCTGTGTAAATAACCCAATATTGGTTCACAGTCAATAACATCTTCACCATCTAGAGTAACAATGAGTCGAAGAACACCATGCATTGATGGGTGGTGAGGTCCCATATTGACTATCATGAGGTCTTTTCTAGCTGGTACAGTCATAGGTTTTTCCTGATTCATTCTTCCATGAATTGCTGAAAGCGAAAAGAAGTTCATCAAACTTTAAGCGAATAATTAAAACTATAAAACTAACTCTTCAAATTAATGAGTTTTTCTCTCTCGAATGCCCAACTGCCCTATTAATTCTTTATAACGCGATCTATTTTTTTTTGACAAATAAGCCAGCAAGCGTTGACGTTTTCCCAGAATTTTCCGCAGACCTCTCTGAGATAAATAGTCTTTTTTGTGCAATTCCAAATGTGAAGTAAGTCTCCGTATCTTATTGGTGAAACTTACTACTTGAAATTCAACAGATCCTCTGTTTTCTTTGTTTTCTTCTTGTTCTTGCAAAATAATTGAAATAAATGAATTTTTTACCATAAAAGAATTTCACACTCCCCTTTTTACAGATATTTATTTTATTGATCAGTAATAATAATGTCAGAAATTTTAATGTAGTATACACAATAATCATAATTTCTTTATATATTCCTTATTTTATCAATTAACATTAATCAATAGAAAAATGAAAAAATATGATTGATAGAATAGAACAACAGAATATATAGGAAACTCAAAATTTGAAATCAGGGATACATATATATCCTTAACATACTCAAACGGCTCCCATTATTGGTATCAAACCAATAGCGATTCATACAAGCTAAATCTTCTAATCGATAATTAGGCCAAAAAAAGAACTTTAATTGAATTAATTCATTTTTTTTTCTGTCAATTTTTTTACTTTCATCCAAAAATTGACTCCAGTTTTTTATCTTGTTCTCCTTGCAAAATAATTGATTTTTATGCACAGCATTCTGGTTCTTTAAATTCAAATTGAAAGAAATTAGAATTCTCAATTCTCTACGACGTCTAGACGATAAAATTTTTTCAGGAACAAGCAAATCATAATTATTTTTGTTTCTATTTAAAGTTTTTCTTTTATGTCTTGAAATGGATTCATCAAAATTATTCTTAGCAACGTTTTGGGGGTTTCGGTATCTTTGATTACTCTGGTGCTTACTTTTATGAACCAATGAAATACCTATGATTTGATACATAAAAAACTGTCCGTCATTTTTTACAGATAGACGCGCAGGTTCCATAATTAATATTCCCTTTTTCGTTAATTGTGTAAGATTTAAACGCCTCCTCATTATATCCAGATTCATTTCTTTCCTTTGAATATAGGATATAGTAATTTTTCTTACATTTATGAGGCTAAGCAGGAGACCATATATCTGGATATTATTCATCATTTTTTGATTCAATTGATTCAAACGTCCAGTCCATCTTAATTGCAAAGGAAAATCTCTTTTAAGGAATATTTTTAGTTTTTCGATCGATTCTAAAAAATATTCTTCAATATTGTTTTGATTCTTTAATTCAAAATATTGTTTTGAATTTGATGGGCTAAAATTTAAAAAATCCTCATTCTCCTCTTGCTTTCTCTTAATATTTTGATTTTCACTAAAATTTGGATTTATATTCAAATTAAAAAGAAGTAAGTTGCTTGGGATAAACCAAGGTTTCTCTTTATATTTATGATAAAGTATCACAAACTCTGGAAAGAAAAAATTTTTCGGATTCGATATGAGGCGATTTAAGATTAAGAATTTTTCATTCATTCCCATCCAATCAAAAGACATTCCCATCCAATCAAAAAAGACCCTTTTGTAATTGATTTCGGAATTTGAATCGATTGGAAGATAAAAAATATGAATTTTATCCCTTATTTTGTCCTTATTAGGTTCAACTTGAATATTTGTATTAAATTTCCAACTCAAATATTTTCTATCTGTATTTTTTTCCATATATATAATATCACTTTTTCCTAGATAATTCTTGATAGGAATATTCTTGAGTATGTTAAATTCTTTATTTCTACTGGAATTTTCTTGCTTCTTATTTGTTTCTAATGATGATGATGATCTATAAATATAGGACTTCTTCTTAGTTTCAGAATGAATATATTTATATGATAAAAGATCATATCTATAGTTTTTTTTAAAATTATCCTCTTTATTTGGTAATAAATATACTTTCGAATTTTGTTTTTTTTTGTAATCAAATAATTGGTCTTTTTCATAGAAATACCATTTCCTTAAATCCTTATTTTGAGACGTATGGCATTGATTTATTCCATTTCGCCATTTTTGTGGAACTAATCTAGACCATGTAATCTGAGATAAATCGTATTGATAATGACCTCTTAACCAGTTTTTCCATGGATTCATTCCATAATTTTGAAGTTTCTTATGTCTTATTTCGGAATCAAATATTCCTTGTCTTCCAAAAAAATCCTTGATTTCATTCTTAATAAAAAAAGACGGTCCATTATATTGAAGAATAGATCTTAACTTATTAAAGTTAATAACTTGGGTTTGTGATAATTTTAAAAATACATATTTTTGTGACAAGTAAGATAAATCAAAAAAAATATGTGACTTCTGCTTACTATTTCTAAGATTATTACTATTTCTAAGATTATCAAAAGCCTTTATAGTCATAGGTGAAATCAAGTCAATTTTATTTTGTTTTATTTTATTAATCCCTTCTTGATTTGTTTCATTGTTGTGAATGTATTTTTCAAGAATTTTTTTTGTTGATTCCATAAAAAGTTGTAGAGCTATTCTGCGCATATTAATGATACATAGAAATATATCTATGTATATTTTTTCAATGAAAAATTTAACTATTAATTCAATATTTTTTCTTTTTAATATTTTCCAAATTTTTGGGAGTGATTCTCCATTATTCTTTTTATTATTATTTTTTTTTTCTATTTGATTTCTAATTGTGTTTCTTCTATCAATTCTATGTTTTATTTCTTCTTCTGCCTGTGAATAATTTGTCCAACCTGTAGATCTATTTTGACTAAATGATTCATTAATTATTTTATTGCTAATTATAGAATCCTTTTCCGTTTGAGTTTCACTTGATTCATATATTTCTCTCGGTATAAATAATGGAATTTTCTTTCCTTTTAAAAGTTCTTTGATTTTTTTTTGTAAAAAAAAATAAGCTTTTGCTTCTTTCTTTGTTATTTTTTTTAAAACTCTTCGAACTCGAAAATTCAATTTTATGATTTCGACTTTATAGTCTATATCTTTTAAAATGGGTTCAAAAAAGGAAGGTGTTTTTCGAGGAGGACCAAAAGGATATTCCGTTTCCATTCCCAAAACGGTTAAAAAACAAGAATCAAAATCATCTTGTTGCTTTCGATCGCTATCATAAAGTCGTAGCTTAGATCTGTTCCAAGGTTTCAAATGAAAAGGATATAGTATTTTTATCTGAAAACCCTCTCTTAACCAATTTTTAGGAAATTCTGTTTTGGAGAATTGAAGACCATTATAGCTGCACTTTAGATAAATTTCTCTATTCCAATCTTGGAAATCCTCATACCATTCCGGAGATTGCCGTAATAAAATACGGCCAATATTCTTAACTATTATCAATAAGGGTAATTTAATATATCTTCTAAAAATTGATTGAGCTAGTAACAGAACACTTCTTGATTTTTGTGCATATGGAATGTTCTCCCAGAATTCTATTGCGTCTTCCTGGTGGTTTTTTTTTATTTGGAATTGTTGATGTTGATCTAAAATTTCGAATTCTGATTTTTTACCCAACCAGTTTCTAATATTAA